TATTTTTTTTTCTATTTTATATACAAATTTAAAGTTCCTTTTTGTAAAATAAGAATGTACGTTTTGCTTTTTTCTTCTTGAAATTTTGTTGATTTTTTGAAAATCTAGCGTGAGCTTAAGTTCATGTAATATAAAGCATTTATTTAATATATATACATCTGTCCAAATATAGTATTATTGTATTTATTTAACAAAAATCGATTATATTAATTTATATATTTCTCAAAAGTTGTAGCTACCTATGTTTTTAGGCAAAAGAAATGATTATATAATAAAGCATTTATTGTAATGTATTAGATATTTACATTAATAATATAGTATATAACAAATACGATTTATTTATTATATCTAACAGTAATTTAATATAATCAATTATATTAATATAAATATAAAACTATCTATAATATTATAATAGATTGATTAAATATATATAGATATTTGTATTATAATACATTTACTCTTATATGAATACGTATAATGTTAAATCTAGATTGTATAATTTAAATAATTTATATTATTTAATCTTTCTTTATTTATTATAGAAAGAAAGATTAAATAATAAAGAAGAAATAATACAAAACATTTACCGCGATATGAGTTCCATGCTTATCTTAGTTTATATATAATAAAGAGGTTGTTGTTGGTCGCAGGAGGGAGAATTTCTAATTTTTTTCGGTTTTTTAGAGTCATTTTTTTTTTATTTTTCTAATTTTTTTTGGACCCTGCTTATTTCTTTAATTTTTTTTTTGACTAGATGTTTGATGTTTTTTCTTAAAGTTTTATTCTTGCTTAAAAATTTACTTATTCTTTGTATTATATGTAAGTTTTGTTAAACTAAATGTTCTTTTTGCAGTAATTTAATTTAATTATCAAGTGATTTTGGAATTAGTAATTGTTTTAGTATCGGCTTAATTCGTGCCAGCAGCCGCGGTTATACGATTGATGCAAGTAAATATTATTGGTTAAAGCAGTTATTTATATTTTTGAGTTTAATTATTAATTTATAAGGTGAAATTTAAAATTATTTGTGGGCTCTTTTTATGAACCTGTGAAACTTAAATTATAAACTAGGATTAGATACCCTATTATTTTAAGTGTTAATTTCATTTACCAGGGTACTATCAGTTAAGGTCTTTAAACCCAAAGAATTTGGCGGTATCTCATTCCATTCAGAGGAACCTACCCCGTGATTGATAGTACACGATTGACTTTACTTAATTTATTTGTTTGTATATCTCCGTTATCAGAGGATCTTTTTAGAGCTTTAATTTTCTTGATTTATGATTATAAAGTATTTCAGGTCAAGGTGCAGCTTATAATTAAGTGGAGGTGGGTTACAATAGGTTTTTTTTTATAACGGATTTGGTGGTGAAATACTACTAATGAAGGTGGATTTGATAGTAATTTAATTTAGTTAATTTAATTGATATTGGCTCTGAGGTGTGTACACATCGCCCGTCGCTCTCATTATTGATATTTAAATCATGTTTAAAGTAGGATTAATTTCAGTTTAGATGAGATAAGTCGTAACATAGTAGATGTACTGGAAAGTGTATCTAGTAAGATTTTCAAGATATAGCTTATTAGTAAAGTATTTCATTTACACTGAAAATTGTTCTGTGCAAATCAGGATATCTTGATTATCGATTATATTATGTTTATTTTTTGGTATTTTATTATTTGATAAAAATAATTTCATTGGGTATGTGTCTTAGTATGGTTTATAGAATAGATTAGATATATTATAGTTTATTAGTAATGTAAGTGGATTATGAAATATTTATTTAAGTTTGTAAAAGTAGATTTACTTTATTGTACCTTTTGTATCAGGGTTTACCAAAATTTTGGTAATTATCTTACCAATCTCGATTTAGGTTGATTTATAATTAACTTAGGGTTAATGTGTCATAATTATTTTTAAGTTAATTATAGAAATGAAATGTTAATCGTTTCCTAAGATATCTAGTTTCTTAAGAAAAAATTTAATTTTTTATAGTTTATTGTTTTTTCTAATTTTTTAGTTAATAATATTAACTTATATATTCTTTAGGGGATAAGCTCTAAAGGTTAACCTATAATTTAATTATTCTATAATGAAAAAGTAGGCTTTAAACCAGCTATCTTTAAGATTACGTTTTAGTTCATTATTTTGAATTTTGATTTTATAATTATTTTAGGTTTGTTATTAAGATTTTAAATTTAATTTTGTAGTTTTAGTAATAATGGTGGAATTAGTATATTTTTATGTTTATAATAATTATTTTTGTGAATTTATTATAAGGAACTAGGCAAGATTGGTTTCCGCCTGTTTATCAAAAACATGTCCTCTTGTTAATACTTTGAGGTCTGGCCTGCTCACTGACGAGGTTTTTAAGAGCCGCGGTATTTTGACCGTGCAAAGGTAGCATAATCATTAGTCTCTTAATTAGGGGCTGGAATGAATGGCTTGACGAGAAATCAACTGTCTCTTAATAATTTGTAGAATTTAACTTTTAAGTCAAAAGGCTTAAATTATTCTTTAGGACGAGAAGACCCTATAGAGCTTAACATTTTATTTTTATATAGTTTTCGGTTGGTCTTTCTATATTTAATGATAATGTTGTGTTGGGGTGACATGAAGAATAAATAAACTCTTCATTATGAAATCATTAATTTATGTTTAAATGATCCATAATTTATGATCAAAAGATTAAGTTACCTTAGGGATAACAGCGTAATTGTTTTCGAGAGCTCATATCGACAAAGCAGATTGCGACCTCGATGTTGGATTAAGAAAAATTCTAGGTGCAGTAGTCTAGAAATTAGGTCTGTTCGACCTTTAAATTCTTACATGATCTGAGTTCAGACCGGCGTGAGCCAGGTCGGTTTCTATCCTAAGTTAAATAATTCATATTAGTACGAAAGGACCATATGGGTGAAAAATTTTTTGAGGGTGACTGACTAAAATTAACTATAACTATTTTGACAGATTAATGTGTTGAATTTAGAATTCATTTATGTAGATTTTTTCTACAAATAGTATTGATACTTTATGATTTATTAATATTTATTTTAAATTTTTTACTTTTAATTGTTTGTGTTTTAATTAGAGTTGCCTTTTTAACTTTACTAGAGCGAAAGGTTTTAGGTTATATTCAAATTCGAAAGGGTCCAAATAAGGTAGGATTTGTTGGTATTCCTCAGCCATTTAGAGATGCAATTAAGTTAATTTGTAAGGAACAACCTATTCCTATTATATCAAATTATTTACTTTATTATTTTTCTCCTGTTTTTAATTTAATAATTTCTTTAATTGTTTGGGTTATTTTTCCATACTTAACTTATATGTGTTCTTTTTCTTATGGTTTTTTATTTTTTTTATGTTGTACGAGATTGGGTGTTTATACTGTAATAATTGCTGGTTGATCTTCAAATTCAAATTATTCTTTATTAGGTTCATTACGTTCTGTTGCTCAAACTATTTCATATGAGGTAAGTTTAGCTTTAATTTTATTATCTTTAATTATTTTGGTAGGAAGTTTTAATATAAATAATTTTATAATTTATCAGCTTTATTGTTGATTTATTATTATTTCTTTTCCTTTGGCTTTAGCTTGTTTTGCTTCATGTTTAGCTGAAACTAATCGAACTCCTTTTGATTTTGCTGAAGGTGAGTCTGAATTGGTATCTGGATTTAATATTGAGTATGGTGCAGGTGGATTTACTTTAATTTTTCTAGCTGAGTATACTAGAATTGTATTTATAAGAATGCTTTTGTCATTAATCTTTTTAGGAGGTGATTTTTATTCTTTTATATTTTTTGTTAAGCTTGCAATTATATCTTTTGGATTTATTTGAGTTCGTGGAACTTTACCCCGATTTCGTTATGATAAATTGATATATTTAGCTTGAAAAAGCTTTTTACCTTTATCTTTAAATTTTTTTATTTTTTTTGTTGGATTAAAGATTTTATTGATTTCATGTATCTAGTGAAATTTTTTTAGAATAATAAAGTTAATAGAAGAGTTAAACTTCTAGTTTTATGTTTTCAAAACATATGCTTTTCCTAAGCTAATTAACTAGTTTATTCCTTAATTAATTTATCTCATACATTTGCTACATGAACATTAATTAAAAAGTATAAGAAATAGATAATTGTTAAAAATTGACCTGTTATAATATATGGTTCTTCAACTGGTCGTTTACCAATTCATGTTAGGAGGCATACAACTACAACTATAATTCAAAATATAATTTGGTTAATAGGATAGAATTGAATCCCTCGAAAAGGGGTTTTATTATAAAATGGTAAGATTATTAAAATTCTAATTGATAAAAATAATGCAATAACACCTCCTAATTTATTAGGAATTGATCGTAGAATTGCATATGCAAATAGAAAGTATCATTCTGGTTGAATATGAACAGGTGTAACTAAAGGGTTTGCTGGAATAAAATTATCTGGATCTCCTAGTAGGTAGGGATTAATTAAGCATAATAGGATTAAAAGAGAGGTTATTATTACAAATGTAATAGAGTCCTTAAATGTAAAATAAGGGTGAAATGGAATTTTTTCAATATTTCCATTAAGACCAAGGGGGTTATTAGAACCTGTTTGGTGAAGAAAAAATAAGTGAATTACTGCTATAGCTGCAATAATAAATGGGAGAACAAAATGAAATGTGAAAAATCGATTTAATGTAGCGTTATCAACAGCAAATCCACCTCAAACTCACTGAACTAAATCTGGTCCTAGATATGGGATTGCTGATAATAAATTTGTAATTACTGTAGCACCTCAAAAAGATATCTGCCCTCATGGTAGGACATATCCTATAAATGCGGTAGCTATAACTAAAAATAAAATAATTGTTCCAATTATTCAAGTATGTATGTATATGTAAGAACCATAATAAATTCCTCGCCCTACATGGAGATAAATACAAATGAAAAATATAGATGCTCCATTTGCATGTAAGGTTCGGATAATTCATCCATTATTAACGTCTCGACAAATGTGAACTACTCTTCTAAATGCTATTTCAATATTAGAGGTGTAGTGTATCGCTAGGAATAGTCCAGTTACAATTTGAATTGTTAAACATAATCCTAGTAATGATCCAAAATTTCATCAGAAGGAAATATTTGTAGGTGCTGGTAGGTCAATAAGGGAATTATTAATGATTTTGAATAGAGGATGTCTTAATCGTAAGGGTTTGTTCATTAGTTATCTAAATTTTCGAATAGGGCCCTGATTAATATTAGTAATTTTAACTACTGCTAGTAATGCAAAAAAAAGATAAATCATTATTATTATTGTTACAATAAATGTTGGATGATTATATAGCTTTTCAAGTGATGTTGTTATTTCTTGAAAGTTAATTAAAGGGTTTATATTATTAGTTTCTGTATTTTTAAAGAAATCTATGAATATGGTTTTATCTGTAATAATTAATAAGATTGTAATTATTCTTCATAGGAAAAGGGTTAATATTATAGTAATCGATTTTGGTTGAAATAATTCATTTGATGCAATTCTTGTAATGTAAATAAATAATACTAATATTCCACCAAGAAATGTTAGAAATAAAATATAAGATAATCAGAATCTTTCTATCATTGTTCCAGTTATTAATCCAACGAGAAATGTTTGAATAATAATAAAGAGTATTAAAGATATAGGGTGTCTCAATTTAATAAAGTTAATATTTAATACGTTTGATAAAGATATAATTATCATTTTAATCATTTCAGGGGTTAGTTTATAAAAATATCGGTTTTGGGGACCGAAGATAGGAAATTCTTCTTACTCCTGAAGTTTTAAAAGTGGGGGCTCATCCTTATTTCCGGTTTACAAGACCGGTGTTTTTTTTAAACTATTAAAACTAATGTTTATATTTTCTATTTTTACTTCATTGACAGTTTATTTTGCTGGAGTTTATGTTTTTTCTTCAAAACGTAAACATTTATTAATGGTTTTGTTGAGATTGGAATATATTGTTCTTTCTTTATTTATATTAGTTGTTATTTTTCTTATTGGTTTTGATTATGATTATTTTTTTCCTGTTATTTTTTTAGTATTTTCTGTTTGTGAGGGTGCTTTGGGTTTATCTATTTTAGTTTCTATAATTCGCTCTCATGGTAATGATTTTTTTAATTCTTTTAGTTTATCATTATGTTAAAGTATTTATTTATGACTATTTTTTTGACCCCCCTTTGTTTGTTTAAGAATTCTTGATGGTTGGTTCATTCTTTAATATTTTTATCCAGTTTTGTTTTTATGGTTTGTTTGTATTCATATTCTGATTTAAATATAATTAGATATTTTTTTGGTATAGACTATTTTTCTTTTAGTTTAATTTTACTTAGATTTTGAATCTGCTCTTTAATAATTACTGCTAGAGGTTCAGTTTACACATCTTCATATCATCCTAATTTTTTTATTTTTATGGTATTGATTTTGATGATTATACTTTATTGTTCGTTTGCTAGTTTGAGATTATTATCTTTTTATATTTTTTTTGAGGCTAGATTGGTACCTACTTTACTTTTGATTTTAGGTTGAGGTTATCAGCCTGAGCGTCTTCAGGCTGGTGTTTATTTAATTTTTTATACTTTAGTTGCTAGACTTCCTTTATTATTGGTTTTGTTTAAGGTTTATGATTATATAAATACTCTTTATTTCCCTTTGTTAATTGATTTTGGTTCTTATTATTTAATGTTTTATGTATTTATAATTTTGGCTTTTTTAGTAAAGATGCCAATATTTTTAGTTCATCTTTGACTTCCTAAGGCTCATGTTGAGGCTCCTATTTCTGGTAGAATGATTCTTGCTGGTGTTTTATTAAAGCTTGGTGGTTATGGGATATTCCGTGTAATGAAGGTTATTGCTTGGTTGGGAGTAAAGTTTAATTTTTTTTGGTTATCTCTAGCTTTATCAGGTGGTGTTATTGTTAGATTTATTTGTTTTCGTCAAGTGGATTTAAAGTCCTTAATTGCTTATTCTTCTGTTGCTCATATAAGAATAGTTATTGGAGGTTTAATGACCATAAATTGGTGAGGTTGTATGGGTTCTTTATCTTTAATAATTGGTCATGGTTTATGTTCTTCTGGTTTATTTTGTTTATCTAATATTATCTATGAGCGTTTAGGTAGACGAAGATTATTAATTAATAAGGGTATGATTAATCTTATACCTAGAATGGCTTTATGATGATTTCTCTTGAGATCTTCAAATATGGCTGCTCCTCCTTCCTTAAATTTAGTTGGTGAGTTAAGTTTATTAAATAGTATTATGTCTTGATCAACTTTTAGATTTTTGACGTTAATTTTTTTGTCTTTCTTTAGAGCTGTTTATACATTATATATATATTCTTACTCTCAGCATGGTTCTTATTATGGTGGTATATATACTTGTTCTCTTGGTTATTTACGTGAGTATCATCTTTTATGTTTACATTGATTACCTTTAAATGTTCTTTGTTTGAAGGGAGAATACTTTTTTGTCTAATTGCTTAAGTATTTTAATAAAAATGTTGTTTTGTGGGATCAACGATATGAATGTTATTCATCTTAGGCCGTGTATTTATTTTCTATTTGTTCTTTAAGCTTTTTTTCTTTATTTTTTTCTAGAACTTTGATTTTTATTTTAGGAATTTATTATTTGATATTAGATTATAGAGTATTTGTTGAGTGGGAATTATTTAATTTAAATGGTTCTATAGTGGTTATAACTCTAATTTTAGATTGGATGTCTCTTATTTTTATATCTTTTGTGATGTATATTTCTTCTTTAGTTATTTATTATAGAGAGGATTATATATCTGGTGAAAAGAATATGAACCGTTTTATTATTATTGTTTTGATGTTTATTCTTTCAATGGGATTTTTAATTATTAGACCTAATTTAATTAGAATTCTATTGGGTTGGGATGGTTTAGGGTTGGTTTCTTACTGTTTAGTAATTTATTATCAGAATGTAAAGTCTTATAGTGCAGGGATGCTAACTGCTTTATCTAATCGGATTGGTGATGTGGCTATTTTAATTTCAATTGCTTGAATGTTAAATTTTGGTGGTTGGAATTATATTTATTATTACAGTTTTATTATGGATTCATTTGAGATAAAGTTGATTACAATATTAATTATTTTGGCTGCTATAACTAAGAGAGCTCAAATTCCATTTTCTTCTTGACTTCCTGCAGCTATGGCTGCTCCTACACCTGTTTCTGCTTTAGTTCATTCTTCAACTCTTGTAACTGCTGGGGTTTATTTATTAATTCGATTTAGACCAATACTTGATTCTTTTAATTGTGGTTGGTTTTTGTTGTTTATTGGTTGTATAACTATATTTATAGCTGGTCTTGGGGCTAATTTTGAATTTGATTTAAAGAAAATTATTGCTTTGTCTACTTTAAGACAACTTGGTTTAATAATAAGAATTTTAGCTATAGGTTATCCTAAACTTGCTTTTTTTCATTTATTGGCTCATGCTTTATTTAAAGCTTTATTATTTATGTGTGCGGGCTCTATAATTCATAATTTAAAGGATTCTCAGGATATCCGGTTTATAGGTTCAATTGTGAACTTTATACCTTTAACTTCTGTTTGTTTTAATGTTTCAAGATTGTCTTTATGTGGTTTACCTTTTCTAGCAGGGTTTTATTCTAAGGATTTAATTCTTGAGATGGTTTGTTTAAGATGGATTAATTGTCTAATTTTTTTCCTTTACTTTTTTTCTACTGGTTTAACTGCTTCCTATTCTTTTCGTTTGTTTTATTATTCTATATCTGGGGATAATAATTTTTATTCTAGTTTTTCTTTTGAAGATAAGGGTTATTATATTTCTTTTGGAATAATCAGATTATTAATTGTTGCTGTTTTTGGTGGTAGTCTTTTATCTTGATTGATTTTTCCTATTCCTCATATAATTGCTTTACCTTATTATTTGAAGTTTTTAACTATTACTGTTGTTATTTTAGGTTCTTATTTAGGTTATTTAATTTCTAAGGTTAGATTTTCCCAAAATTTATTTTCTTTAAATATGTTATCTTTAGTTAGATTTGCTGGTTCCATGTGATTTATACCTTTTCTTTCAACTAAGTTTATTAGATATTTGCCTTTAAAATTAGGTTATTATTCATCTAAGTCGTTTGATTATGGTTGGGGTGAATTATTAGGTGGCCAAGGTCTTTATAGTTTATTTATTTATTTAATTGGTTATATACAAAGTTGATATGATCATAATTTTAAGATTTATCTTTTGACTTTTATTTTTTGAATGTTTGTTTTAATTATGTTGTTTATTTTATACCTAAATAGCTTATATTTAGAGCATAACACTGAAGATGTTAAGGAGATATTTTTATTTTTAGGTATATCTATAAATATAGTTATATTATCTTTACAGTGAAAATGTAATGTTTTATTTAAACTATATAAATAGAAATGTTAACGGAGTTTAACCGCTAATATAAAAAGTTAGCAGCTTTCATATTGTCTTTACATTTCCTTAATTGGAACTTTAGTTCAATTATATTATTAACAGTAATACGCCTCTTTTTGGCTTCAATTAATTAGAATAAGGGTATAATATACCAATTTGACAGGTCGAAACTGACTGCAATTTTTCGCTTCTTATTCTTTTAAGGCTAATTGACTAAAATCAATACTTTTTGAATGCAACCCAAATGTTATAATTAACTACAGCCCTTTATTCTGCTCATTGAAGAGCTCCTTGATTCCATTCATGATATAATCCTCCTATAAGAACTAGGATAAAAAATATTGTTGATATTGTTCAGATAATAATATTTGATGTTTTTATAATAATTACAATTGGTAAAATTAATGCGATTTCTACATCAAAAATTAAAAAGATTACTGCTATTAAGAAGAATCGCAATGAGAAGGGTATTCGTGCTGATCTTTTCGGGTCAAATCCACATTCGAATGGTGATCTTTTTTCTCGGTCATTAATTATTTTTTTTGATAGGATTGTGGCAATTAATATTACAATTATTGGTACAATGAATCTAATTATAGTTCTTATTGATATTAATAGAATTGTTTTTCTTGATTAATAATCAAGCTTTCTGATTGGAAGTCAAATGTACTATTTATACTAGAAAAACATTATCTACCTCATCAGTAAATTGAAATATATAAGAATAATCATACTACATCTACAAAGTGTCAGTATCATGCTGCTGCTTCAAATCCAAAGTGGTGTCTTGGTGAGAATTGATTTATTAAATGTCGTATTAAGCATGTTGATAAGAAGATTGTTCCAATAATTACGTGGAGTCCATGGAATCCTGTTGCTACGAAAAATGTTGATCCATAAACTGCATCTGCAATGGTAAATGGAGCTTCTCAATATTCATATGCTTGTAATATAGTGAAGTATAATCCTAGAAGAACTGTAAAGAATAATCCCTGTATTGCTTGGGTGTGGTTTGATTCTATTAATCTATGATGTGCTCATGTTACTGTTACTCCTGAGGCTAATAGAATAGCTGTATTAAGTAGTGGGATTTGTATAGGGTTAAATGGTTGAATTCCTATTGGAGGTCATAGTATTCCTAATTCAATTGTAGGTGCAAGTCTTCTTCTAAAGAAAGCCCAGAAGAATGATACAAAGAATAATACTTCTGAGGCAATAAAGAGGATTATTCCCCATCGTAATCCAATAGAAACAAATCTTGTATGCAATCCTTGATAAGTTCCTTCTCGAACTACATCTCGTCATCATTGAATTATTGTTAATAATGTAATTAAAAATCCAATGATGAGAAGGTTTATATTAAATAGATGAAATCATTTTGCTAGTCCTGATACTAATACTATTGCTCCAATTGCTCCTGTTAATGGCCAAGGTCTATAATCTACTAAGTGGAATGGATGATTTGAATGAGTTGTTAACATAAGTTTAATATACTTCTCTAGAATATAATGTTCTCAGAATTGAAAATACATATGCTTGAATTATTGCAACTGCTGATTCTAGAACTAATAAGAGTATTTGTCCAATAATTAGTAATGAAATTAGGTTTATTGTTATACTTGGTCCGGTATTTCCAAGTAGTGTTAATAATAAATGTCCTGCAATTATATTTGCAGCTAACCGAACTGCTAGTGTTCCAGGTCGAATAATGTTTCTAATGGTTTCAATTAAAACTATAAATGATATTAATGCTGGTGGTGTTCCTTGAGGGACTAAATGTGCAAATATGTGGTTTGTATGATTAATTCATCCAAATAATATAAATCTTAATCATATTGGTAATGCAATTGAGAATGTTAATGCTAAGTGTCTAGTTCTAGTGAAGATATATGGGAATAGTCCTATGAAATTATTAAATAATATTATAATAAAGATTGAAATGAAAATAAATGTTGTTCCATTAAATGATTTTGGTCCTAGTAAGGTTTTAAATTCATTATGGAGAGTTAAATTTAATTTATTTCATAAAATGTTAATTCGGGATGGAGTTAGTCAATATAATGATGGGATAAATAGTAGTCCTAGAAATGTTCTTCTTCAATTTAGTGATAAATTAAAGATGTTAGTTGATGGATCAAATGTTGAGAATAAATTTGTTATCATTTTCAGTTTAGATTCTTTCTTTTAATTATTCTTTTTTCTACTCTTTTAATAGGAATTGTTTTAAATGAGAAAAAGTTTATTTGGTTGAATAGAATTAATACAGCTGAGAATATAATAAATAGGGAAAATCATATTAGAGGGGATATTTGAGGGATTTAGATTATAATTCCTCATCAGAAGTAGGCGTTAGTTTACTATTTTTTGGTTTAAGAGACCATTACTTACTTTCAGTCATCTGATGCTCAAGGTGTACTAGTGTTTTAGTTATTTTAGATTGACACTCTAATGTTATAAATTAACTAACTCCTTAAATTATTTTTGATAATCATTTAATAAATATATTAACTGAAGTTCTTTCAATTACAATTGGTATAAATCTATGATTTGCACCACAGATTTCTGAGCATTGTCCAAAGAATAATCCAGGTCGATTTATTGTGAATGTACCTTGGTTAAGTCGTCCTGGTGTGGCGTCAATTTTTACTCCAAGTGCTGGTACTGCTCATGAGTGAAGTACATCTGATGCTCTAGTTAAAACTCGAACTTCTGTATTTATTGGTAAGATTGTTCGATTATCAACATCTAATAGTCGAAATCCATCTGTTTCTAGATCCCCCTCAGGTGTTATATATGCATCGAATTCAACATCTACAAAGTCTGAATATTCATAACTTCAGTATCATTGTCGTCCAATTGTTTTGATTGTAATTAGTGCATCTACTGAATCATCTAGTAGGTAAAGTAGTCGTAGTGATGGTAGTGCAATAAAAATTAAAGTGATAGCTGGTAGTGCAGTTCATACGGTTTCAATTAAATGTCCATGTAATATATTACGATTTGTAAAGGATATAATTAATGTGTATCTTAGTGAATATCCTACAATTACTGTAATTAATAATAGTACAACTATTGTGTGATCATGGAAGAATGAGAGTTGTTCTATTAGTGGGGAAGCTCTGTCTTGTAATGATAAATTTGATCATGTTGCCATTTATTATTCTAATAAAAGGTCAAACCTTTATTTGTAGAGCTTAAATCTACTGCACTAATCTGCCATATTAGAATCTAGCAATTAGTGGTAGTTCTGAATAGCTATGTTCTGAAGGAGGATTATTTTGTAATCATTCTGTTGATGATCTTATATTGGCTCTGAATATAATTGCTCGATTTGTAATTATTCTTTCTCATATAATTAAGATAAATGTAATGATTCCAACAATTGAGATAGTAGATCCAATGCTTGAGATTACATTTCATGATGTATATGCATCTGGATAATCTGAATATCGTCGAGGTATTCCTGCTAGTCCAAGAAAGTGTTGAGGGAAGAAGGTTAAATTTACACCAATAAATATGATTGCAAATTGAATTTTTAATCATGTGTTGTTTATTGTTAGTCCTGTGAATAGAGGGTATCATTGAATAATACCTCCTATAATTGCAAATACTGCTCCTATTGATAAAACGTAGTGGAAGTGGGCAACAACGTAGTATGTATCGTGTAGAACAATATCTAGGGATGAGTTAGCTAGTACTAATCCTGTTAATCCACCAATTGTGAATAGGAAAATAAATCCTAATGCTCATAGTAATGGTGGGTTGAATTTAAATTTAGTTCCATATAGTGTTGCTAATCATCTAAATACCTTGATTCCCGTTGGTACAGCAATAATTATTGTTGCTGATGTAAAATATGCTCGTGTATCTACGTCTATTCCAACTGTAAATATGTGATGGGCTCATACAATAAATCCTATTAAACCAATTGATAATATTGCATAAATTATTCCTAGTGTTCCAAATGATTCAATTTTCCCTCTTTCTTGACAAACAATATGAGAGATAATACCAAATCCGGGTAGAATTAAAATGTAAACTTCGGGGTGTCCGAAGAATCAAAATAAGTGTTGATATAAAATCGGGTCTCCCCCTCCTGCAGGATCAAAGAACGATGTATTAAGGTTTCGGTCTGTTAATAATATGGTGATTGCTCCTGCTAGTACTGGTAAGGATAAAAGTAAAAGTAAGGCAGTGATGGCTACTGATCATACAAATAGAGGAGTTTGATCTAATGTTATTCTTTCTGATCGTATATTGATAGCGGTTGTAATGAAGTTTACTGCACCTAGAATTGAAGAGACACCTGCTAAGTGTAATGAGAAAATGGCTAAATCTACTGAAGCACCTCCGTGGGCAATAGCTCCTGCTAGGGGAGGGTAGACTGTTCATCCTGTACCAGCACCATTATCTACCATGGAAGACATTAGAAGGAGCATTAATGACGGAGGAAGTAATCAGAATCTCATGTTATTTATTCGTGGAAAAGCTATATCTGGTGCTCCAATTATTAATGGTACAAGTCAGTTACCAAATCCACCAATTATAATTGGTATTACTATGAAGAAAATTATTACAAATGCATGTGCTGTGATGATTACATTATAAATTTGATCATCTCCAATTAGGGATCCTGGTTGTCCTAGTTCTGCTCGGATTAGTATTCTTATTGATGTTCCCACTATTCCTGCTCAAGCACCAAATAAAAAGTATAGTGTACCAATATCCTTATGGTTTGTTGAGAATAATCACTTTTGCGGTTGGATGACTGAAGTATTAGGTGATAGACTGTAAATCTATTTATGAGAAGTTTTCTCTCCTACCAACAAAATTAGGCCTTATATTCAATCATGATTTTAGACTGCAATTCTAAGGGTGTGGAAGTAATTTCACTAAGGCCTAAAAGATTATTCTTTTAATTATAACTTTGAAGGTTATTAGTTTACTTAACTTAAGTCCTTAATACAAGGAGATTAAGGTAGATGAGGATAATAGGCCTATTGTTGAAATTACTACTGTTATTGGTAAGATAAAAGTTGAATTTTGGTTTTTTAATCCTATTGTTCAGGAGTTTTCTGTGTAGGATATAATTAGGGCTGAGAATCTTACTCGTATGTAGTAGTATAGGGTGATAGTTGTTAATACAACTATGATTGCTATAAGTGCTGTTAGGTTATTTTCCACTAATGATTGTATTACAATTCATTTTGGTAGAAACCCAAGAAATGGTGGTAGTCCACCTAGAGAAAGTAGAGACAAGAATATTATAAATTTGATTTCTGTTTTTAAATTTCTTGCCAGGTAAATTTGGTTTATGAAGAAAAGATTTGTTTGCTTGAATAATATTACCATGATTAATCTTAGTATTGAGTAAATGATAAAGTACAATTCTCAAATGTTCTCTCTTACAATTAGTGATCTAATTATTCATCCAATATGTCTAATGGATGAATAAGCAAGAAGTTGTCGTAAAGAAGTTTGATTTAGACCACCTAATGCCCCGATAGTAATTCTWAGAATTGTAATGGTAAATATGAATGTTCTTATTTGGATGCAATATGACAAAACTATTATTGGAGCAATTTTTTGTCATGTTATTAATGTTAAACAATTAATTCATCTTGAAGCCCCTATTACTTCTGTAAATCAGAAGTGGAATGGGGCAGCTCCAATTTTCAGTAATAATCTTGATCTAATTATTATTGATGGGACAATTTCTCTTTCTCATTCTATTGGAGATCCCAGCTGAATCATCAGGATTGAGAACAGTAGTATTGTTGAAGCTATTGCTTGAACAATAAAGTACTTAATTGATGATTCATTTATTATTATGTTCTTATTATTTGCTAGTATGGGAATAAACGAGAGTAAGTTGATCTCTAGTCCTATTCAAACTCCAAATCAGGAGTTTGATGAAATGGACAGGATCGTTCCTATCATTAATATTGATAGGAAAAGAAGTTTTGTAGAGTTGTTGGTCATTAAAAAGGAGAGGATTAATGCCTCTATAAACGGGGTATGAACCCATTAGCTTAATTAGCTTACCTTTTTACATTAAAGTGTACGATGCACATTAGTTTTTGATACTAAAGGGGACAGTTTAATTCTGTCTTGTGTAATATTAACGAGGGTAATGCAATTACATGATTTATTCTATCAAAATAACCCTTTAATCAGGCACCTCGTT